CACTTTTTTAGTTAGGGATAGTAATGGGGACAGTTATTCTATATATTTTGATATTGAAAATCAGATTTTTGAGATTGACAATGATAGTACTTTTCTGAATCTGAATGAATTAGAAAGTTCTTTTTCTAGTTATCCGAATTCCACTTATATGAGTAGTAGATCTAAAAGTAGTAATCGCTACTATTATCATTACATGTATGATACTCAATCTAGTTGGAATAATCACATTAATAGTTGCATTGATAGTTATCTGCGCTTTGAAATCAGTATTGATAGTTACGTTTTAGGCGGTACCAATAATTACAGTGACAGTTATGTTTATAGTTTCATTTGTAATGAAAGTATAAGTGGTAGTGAAAGTAGGAATTCTAGTATGAGAACTAGTGTTAATGGCACTGATTTCAATAAAAGAGGAAGATCTAAGAAGCTCGATACATACGAACTATTATGGGTTCAGTGCGAAAATTGTTATGAATTAACTTATAAAAAAATGATTAAGTCAAACCTGAATATTTGTGAACAGTGTGGATATCATTTGAAAATGAGTAGTTCAGAGAGAATCGAACTTTTGATTGATCCGGGTACTTGGGATCCTCTGGATGAGAATATGGTCCCGACGGACCCCATTGAATTTCATTCAGAGGAGGAACCTTATAGAGATCGTATTGATCTTTATCAAAGACAGACAGGTTTAACTGACGCTGTTCAAACAGGCATAGGTCGACTAAATGGTATTCCCGTAGCAATTGGGGTCATGGATTTTCAGTTCATGGGAGGGAGTATGGGATCCGTAGTAGGCGAGAAAATCACCCGTTTGATCGAATATGCTACTAATCAATCTCTACCTGTTATTATTGTATGTGCTTCTGGAGGAGCACGCATGCAAGAAGGAAGTTTGAGCTTAATGCAAATGGCTAAAATATCTTCTGCTTTATATAATTATCAATTAAATAAAAAGTTATTCTATGTATCAATTCTTTCATCTCCTACAACTGGTGGAGTTACAGCCAGTTTTGGTATGTTGGGAGACATCATTATTGTTGAACCTAATGCCTACATTGCATTTGCGGGTAAAAGAGTAATTGAACAAACATTGAATAAGACAGTACCCGACGGTTCACAAGCGGCTGAGTATTCATTCCATAAGGGCTTATTCGATCCAATCGTACCACGTCATCTTTTAAAAAGTGCTCTGGGTGAGTTATTTCAGCTCCACGGTTTCCTTCCCTTGACTTAAAATTTTTAAAATTTAATTTTTAAATTAAAGTACAGCACAGCACTAGATTCAGTTATTTGTAGTGAGCAGTAATTTATCGTGACCAAAAAAACTGATAAAAATGACGTTTGGTGACATAAATTCTGCTTGTAGTAAGAGTCAGAAGTTTTGGATAATGACTTTTCTTTTTTCCTACGGATCCGTTTTGTTTGTATTTTACCTCTATTCCTGATTAAAATTGGAAACCCTCCATTAACGGGATAAAAGATTCCATTTTTTCTTCCTAGGAATTTTTTTTTTGGAAAAAATGAAGTTTATATATATATAATTTTATATAATTAGTAATAGTAATATTAGTAATAATAGTAATATTAGTAATAGATTAATATCTAAAATTAGTAATAAAAATAATGCAAGTAATAAGTAATAATATAAATAAAATATAATTAATGTATAATAATAAAAAAAAAATTAATAAATAAATTTGATATTAAAATAAATAAAATAACATATAATAAAAATATAATTAATGTATAATAATAAAAAAAAAATAGAATATATATTAATTAATGTATAAAATATATATTAATTAATGTATAATAAATAGAAAATATCTATATAGTAATAGAAGTGATCCCTATATCTTCCGAAAACCCATTTTTTGACTTTTATGATGAATCCCTCTTGTATCGGATTAGTTAGAGTCGCGAACTCATAAAAATTTCTTACTTATTATAAAATAAAGAAGATAAGAATGAAAACAGAATAACTTTAAAAAACTTTATTAAATGGAATTATTATTTGTATAGAAAGATAAATAGATACACTTAATGTAATGTAGTTTTACATTTCTTGCACTTATTAATAATACTCCTTGCTATTTAGATAATACTCCTTTGCATTTATTTTTATTAACTACTTAATATTACTTATAATAGATATACTACTTATCATAAGATATCTTTATAAGAGGTTCAAATATTAAATTGAGGCACCCATTCTATGACAGATTTCAACTTACCCTCTATTTTTGTGCCTTTAGTGGGCCTAGTATTTCCGGCAATTGCAATGGCTTCTTTATTTCTTTATGTCCAAAAAAATAAGATTGTCTAGCTGCGACCGACGTATAGGACAAAATCTCATCAAGTTATTTCAATCAACGCTGGATCATCATTTAGGTATCTATTTTTTTAGTGGAATGTGGTACGATACAATATGTGGCTTCTTGCAAATACAAATGAAAGAAAGAGCCGTTTTGCGTGCGTATACATTATATCTGTATAAATGCATGTATATGCAGGTATAGCTCTGGTCAAAAGCGGATCATCAAAAATTTAAAGTGGAAAGTCAATGTATCTAACCAATTACTCCTAATGGTTCACATCAAGTGCTAGTTGATGAGAGTTACCTTGGGAGCAGGAAAAGAAAAGTCAAATTGATTTGGTTTATTCTTCCAACTCCAGTCGAATGCAATTGGATCTAGTATAGTATGAACTGGCGATCAGAACATATATGGATAGAGCTTATAACGGGATCTCGAAAAACAAGTAATTTTTTCTGGGCCTGTATCCTTTTTTTAGGTTCACTAGGATTCTTAGTCGTTGGAACTTCCAGTTATCTTGGTAGGAATCTGATATCCGTATTTCCATATCAGCAAATATCTTTTTTTCCACAAGGGATTGTGATGTCTTTCTATGGAATTGCGGGTCTATTCATTAGCACCTATTTGTGGTGCACAATTGGGTTTAATGTGGGTAGTGGTTATGACGGATTCGATAGAAAAGAAGGAATAGTGTGTATTTTTCGTTGGGGATTTCCTGGAAAAAATCGTCGTATTTTCCTTCGCTTCCTTATGAGCGATATTCAGTCAATCAGAATGGAGGTTAAAGAGGGCCTTTATACTCGCCGTGTTCTTTATATGGAAGTCAAGGGCCAGGGAACTATTCCCTTGACTCGTACTGATGAGAATTTAACTCCACGAGAAATTGAACAAAAAGCTACGGAATTGGCCTATTTCTTGCGCGTACCAATTGAAGTATTTTGAAATTAAATGGGGAATGAATACTTTCTCAGCATGAGGGAAGGAATTCAGTAATCCTCTTCTTCTTTTTTTAAGACAGAAGTTTCTTCAGAATGCTCATTCAAATAGAACATGTTAGGTTAGATCAATGCTTTCAAATAGAACATGTTAGGTTAGATTCTATTTGTTCTGTTGATGTGGTGACCCTTAGAATAAAGCAAAAGCAGGGGGACGTATACGGAACAAAACGACTAAACTATAATAAGAAGCAACTTTTCGTCTGCCAAAACTTTTTTATGTGTATGGAGTTCAACTCAATTCTTTCTTTCATACGAGTAACAAGTATAATAAGTATGAATTCATCACATATACCCCAACTGGACATTTCAAAATAGAGAATTCATCTTTTCTTTTTAGTGTTTAGGCCAAAATTCCATTTTAGAATTTATATATTAGATACGGATCGATCATATCTCATATAATTTCTCTCTTTTGTCAACCGATCTTTTATCTTTAATTTTGCTCCTTGAGAAACAAACGATTGGATCTCTCATAACCATCCAATTTATCTCTTCTCTCGTTTTGTCACCTATTTCGGATTTCATCATCAATATTCTTCAGAAAAATCTCCTCTTTTCTTTTCCTGGGGGTAAAACATTTCAAAATAATTACTTGATCCCCAGTGGAGTTCTTTCGTCTCATAATTTGAATAATATTCTTCAAGTGGTTTTTCGAGCATTCATCGAAAAGAACAAAGAAGGATACAATTGGTTCTAATTTGTTCAATTGAAATATCTGGGAACAATATATATATTTTTCATCCGAAACAGACCCTATCTTTATTCTATTTCTATATTTTCTATCCGATAACTAGACCCTATCTTTATTCTATTTCTATATTTGGATCCAAGGACTAAATAGAGGACTAAATAATTATATTATACAAAAATTGGGAATAGATCCACAGGTTCCATACCTTGTTAGAGAACTCATGCTTCAGAGAAAGATCAGATAAGATAAAGTCAACAAATAAAATGAAGCGGGTTCATTAACAATTCACAAAAAAAAGAAAGAAAAGTGAAAAAAAAAAGAAAGCATGGATTTTCCTTCCATATCTCGCATCTATAGTATTTTTACCCTGGTGGGTCTCTCTCTCATTTAATAAATGTCTGGAACCTTGGGTTAATGATTGGTGGAATACCAGGCAATCCGAAACTTTCTTGAATGATATTCAAGAGAAAAATGTTCTAGAAAAATTCATAGAATTAGAAGAACTATTTTTGTTGGACGAAATAATAAAGGAGTCCCCCGAGACACATCTACAAAAGCTTCGTATAGGAATCCACAAAGAAACAATACAATTGGTCAAAATACATAATGAATATAATTTACATGGCATTTTGCATTTCTCGACGAATATAATAAGTTTAACTATTATTAGTGGTTATTTTATTCTGAGTAATGAAAAACTTGTCATTCTTAATTCTTGGGTTCAGGAATTCTTATATAACTTAAGTGACACAATAAAAGCCTTTTCTATTCTTTTAGTCACAGATTTATGGATCGGATTCCATTCTCCACATGGTTGGGAACTAATGATTGGTTCGGTCTACAACGATTTTGGATTGGCACATAACGATCAAATTATATCCGGTCTTGTTTCCACCTTTCCAGTCATTCTAGATACAATTGTGAAATATTGGATTTTCCATTATCTAAATCGTGTATCTCCTTCACTTGTAGTCATTTATCATTCAATGAATG